GGATTTATAATCCCGATCCGTGCAGTAACAGCATTTTGAATCCATTCTATTTAAATTGGCGCTTTTTCCATCATGATTATTGGGAAGAAACATTGACAATAATAAGCCTTGGACAATTTATTTGTGAAAATTTATGTCTATTCAAAGACGAACCGCATGTAAAAAACTCTGGTCAAATTATAATTGTTCACCTTGACTCCTTAGTTATAAGATCCGCTAAGCCCTATTTGGCCACTCCAGGAGCAACTGTTCATGGTCATTATGGAGAAATCCTTTACGAAGGAGATACATTAGTTACATTTATATATGAAAAATCTAGATCGGGTGACATAACACAAGGTCTCCCAAAAGTGGAACAAATCTTAGAAGTGCGTTCGATTGATTCAATATCGATGAATCTCGAAAGGAGAGTTGAAGGTTGGAACGAACTTATACCAAGAATTCTTGGAATTCCCTGGGGATTCTTGATTCGAGCTGAATTAACCATAGCTCAAAGTCGTATCTCTTTGGTTAATAAAATCCAAAAGGTTTATCGATCCCAGGGGGTACAGATCCATAATAGACATATAGAGATTATTGTACGTCAAGTAACATCAAAAGTGTTGGTTTCAGAAGATGGAATGTCTAATGTTTTTTTACCTGGAGAATTAATCGGATTGTTGCGAGCGGAACGGGCGGGGCGTGCTTTGGACGAAGTTATTTCTTATCGAGTAATCCTGTTGGGGATAACGAGGGCATCTCTGAATACTCAAAGTTTCATATCCGAAGCAAGTTTTCAAGAAACTGCTCGAGTTTTAGCAAAAGCTGCTCTACGCGGTCGTATTGATTGGTTGAAAGGGCTGAAAGAGAACGTTGTTCTGGGAGGGATTATACCTGTTGGTACCGGATTCAAAAAATTAGTGTACCGTTCAAGACAAGACAAGAATACTTATTTGGAAATCAAAAGAAAGAATCTATTCAACTTGGAAATGAGAAATATTTTGTTACACCATAAAGAATTATTTTGTTCTTCCCCCAAAAACAATTTTCGTGAGACAAATTTGCATGAGATACCAGAACAAAAATTTCCGCAATTTCATGATTCCTAAGAGCGGATTCTTTTACTTTTAAACTATCTGGTCTTACTATTTTTTTGGTAATAAAAAAAGTGATTAAAAGTAATTAAAGGAAATTAAGGAATTGGACCATGTATCAATGGGCAATTTCCGGTAGAAGGTTCCATCGGAACAATTATTTATTTCAAGGTACCTCGTCTCTTTGTTTGTTAAAAAACAAAAGAAAAAACAAAAAGGAAGTGTGGGGAAAAATGACAAGAAGATATTGGAACATCAATTTGGAAGAGATGATGGAAGCAGGAGTTCATTTTGGTCATGGTACTAAGAAATGGAATCCAAAAATGGCCCCTTACATCTCTGCAAAGCGTAAAGGTATTCATATTACAAATCTCACTAGAACTGCTCGTTTTTTATCAGAAGCATGCGATTTGGTTTTTGATGCAGCAAGTAGAGGAAAAAACTTCTTAATTGTTGGTACCAAAAATAAAGCAGCGGATTCAGTAGCATCAGCTGCAATAAGGGCTCGGTGTCATTATGTTAATAAAAAATGGCTTGGCGGTATGTTAACGAATTGGTCCACTACAGAAACGAGACTTCAAAAATTCAGGGACTTAAGAGCAGAACAAAAGATGGGGAAACTCAATCGTCTCCCAAAAAGAGATGCAGCAATGTTGAAGAGAAAATTATCTACCTTACAAACATATCTCGGCGGGATCAAATATATGACGGGGTTACCTGATATTGTGATCATCGTTGATCAGCAAGAAGAATATACGGCTCTTCGAGAATGTATAATTTTGGGGATTCCAACGATTTGTTTAATCGATACAAATTGTGATCCAGATCTTGCAGATATTTCGATCCCAGCCAATGATGATGCTATAGCTTCAATCCGATTGGTTCTTAACAAATTAGTATCCGCGATTTGTGAGGGTCGTTCTAGCTATATAAGAAATCGTTGATTATGATTAAGAATAATAAGATCAGTCAATTTTTCTTGGACTCCATAGATTTATTGGATCGGTTACTATTTTTGAATAAAAAAAGAGATAAAAATAAAAGAAGTGGGAGGTATTGATATTTTGTTATGATATTATGTGATTTCTTGGTATCCTAAATATATGATTAATAATTCAAGTTGGTGAGTTGAGAAAGAGATGGTTGAATCAAAATAATTCATTTTTTGAAGTTCAATTTCTGTCAGAGGACAATATGAATGTTATACCATGTTCCATTAAAACACTGAAAGGGTTATACGATATATCGGGTGTAGAAGTCGGCCAACATCTCTATTGGCAAATAGGAGGTTTACAAATTCACGCCCAAGTACTTATCACTTCGTGGGTTGTAATTGCTATCTTATTAGGTTCAGTCATCATAGCTGTTCGGAATCCACAAACCATTCCGACCGACGGTCAGAATTTCTTTGAATATGTCCTTGAATTTATTCGAGACTTGAGCAAAACTCAGATTGGAGAAGAATATGGTCCTTGGGTTCCCTTTATTGGAACTATGTTCTTGTTTATTTTTGTTTCTAACTGGTCAGGTGCTCTTTTACCTTGGAAAATTATAGAATTACCTCATGGGGAGTTAGCTGCACCTACGAATGATATAAATACTACTGTTGCTTTAGCTTTACCTACGTCAGTCGCATATTTTTATGCGGGTCTTAGCAAAAAAGGATTGGGTTATTTTGGAAAATACATTCAACCAACTCCAATCCTTTTACCAATTAATATTCTAGAGGATTTCACAAAACCTTTATCTCTTAGTTTTCGACTTTTTGGAAATATATTGGCTGATGAATTAGTAGTTGTTGTTCTTGTTTCTTTAGTCCCTTTAGTAGTTCCTATACCTGTTATGTTTCTTGGATTATTTACAAGTGGTATTCAGGCTCTTATTTTTGCAACATTAGCCGCGGCTTATATAGGTGAATCCATGGAGGGTCATCATTGATTGATTAGCTTTCCAAATACTCTTTTTTTTATTAAGCTTATCCTACTATCCAAATTCCTGTATATAATCCAATTGGTTGAGGAGCATAACATAAAAATACGTATAACTATACAAGCTAGAGTTGTAGGAGAAAAAATGGACGATATTTCGCAATTCTAAAAAAGAAAGATGAGTTGGGGAGGTCATACTAGATATATGTAATGTCTATTAAGTATGTAATGTCTATAAATAATATAAGTTTAGCTCCTGTCTATGTTTCGGAGAATGATTTTCGAATTCGATTTAATATTTAATTATTAAATAAAAAAAAAAAAAAGAAAGAAATTAAATATTATTTCTATAAAAAAACTATAAAAAAATGCGGGTTATTTATGTTATGGAAAAGACAAAAGTATATGTGGTATCATATGTATCATATTATGGAGATATCATATATTCATTATATATCTTTAGTTATATGGATCTTTAGTTATATAGGACTATACTATAACTATAATATTAGTATATAATTTAATATATAATAGTATATTATTATTATATAATATATATATAATATAATTTTAATTATTTAATTTTAATTATAATAAAATAAAAAATAAAAATATAATAAAAATTATATTCTATTTATATTCTATAAATTATATTCTATACATATTTATTATACAATTTATTATACAATTTATTATACACAAAATATATATATATATATATACTTTTATACTTTTTTTTATGTATGATAAAAATTCATAATTATTATGTTATGAATAAATTGTTATGAATATATTAATATTCATATATTAATAATAACTACTAATAATTATGTATATAACTAGGAAAGATGAATTATTATATTTATTTTTCTTATATTGGTAAATTCTTATCTTATATATATATTCTTTAGTATAGAAATAGAATTTCTTTAGTATAGAATAGAGTTATAGTTTTCTATTCTTTTATTTTATATATATAGTTTTAAGAGTTTTATTTAATTATACATTACTAATACTAATTTAATATATTACTAAATTATAAGAAATTATATGTATTTATGATAGAATAATGTATATAATACAACTGAGTATAATTTTCATACAAGCTAAGTAGAATTTTGTATAATTTTTTTATTTTGTAAAATAAATATTCAAAAAAATATAAATATTCTATAAACAGATAATATTCTATAAACAGATAAAAATAGAAAATATTTTATAGAAAAAAATGGTATAAATAACATTAAATAAATTCCATTTTTGATTGAATATTTGATTGAATAAAATAAATAAAATAAATAAATATATAATAAATATATATAATGGATTTTTATTAATATTGACATTGACCACATTGATTGCAGCTCACACTGCATGTAGATGGATTTCAATAAAAATCCTTTATTTCGTCTGCGATTCTAGAAAAAAAGAAAAGAGATGAACTCAAGATATAGTTAAGATATAGTTATAGTAAAGAACGCAGAATTGAATCAAAGAATAGTTAGAAACAAAGATATGCAATAACCAGAACTGTATGTATATGTATATGGATATACAAAAACTCCATTATGGGTAGAAACTCAAAATAGGATAGTTCTGACGATTCAATTCAATAATTCAGTAATATTATCATTTCAATTCTGAGTTTTTAGTTACTTTGAATGCGGGATCTTAATGAGAAAATGAGTAATAATTCATTGGTTGATTGTATCATTAACCATTTCTTTTTTTTTTTTGATGTGAGGAACTTACCATGAATCCACTGATTTCTGCTGCTTCCGTTATTGCTGCTGGATTGGCCGTAGGGCTTGCTTCTATTGGACCTGGGGTTGGTCAAGGTACTGCTGCAGGGCAAGCTGTAGAAGGTATTGCGAGACAACCTGAAGCAGAGGGTAAAATACGAGGTACTTTATTGCTTAGTCTAGCGTTTATGGAAGCTTTAACAATTTACGGATTAGTCGTCGCATTAGCACTTTTATTTGCAAATCCTTTTGTTTAA